TGAACGAACAGGGACTAGTGTTTTTGCAAGAAATTTCTAGCCAACCCCCCCTGCAAAAGGTCTTTTCTTAACACCAAGCGTGTTGGCAATAGATAGAAAAGGTAACTCCAACAATTTATTTGTCCTCAACGCCCCCTATTTCCAGGAATTAGTCACTTCAACAGCCTTCGATGGTTATATGGGTATCCAAAGTACGAACGAGATGGATGTTGGTTTTCCCAACCATTCTTGTTAGTCCCGATCCTGATCAGGAAAGGGGAGAATTTTTAACAAAGTTTTTTGTGTGGTTGATTCCTAGATGTAGTGCTTCTTCCCCTATGCCACCTAATTGGTACTAGTGAAGTAGTATTAACCTGTAATCCAGAACCTATAGGCTAACCTTTCGCTCAAGACTAGAATCAAAAATTGAAGCATATGAGGTTGCATCAACCGAGGATACACGACAGAAGGTATTGTTCTCGGTTTCCCCAAACTTCACCTTCAACAAGCGTAGGTTTTTTTTTTTTCAAAAAAACAACAATTTTCTTTCTATCCGGAAGCGTGTGCCCTTCTCGTAAGACTGAGAAAAAAAAAAAAGAATCAAATCGCACCATCTCTGTAATAGGTAAATGCCTCCTTTTCTCCTGAAGTTGTCGGAATTATTCGTAATAAGATATTGGCTACAATTGAAAAGGTCTTATCAATAAAATTTCCATTTATCCGCGATCTCGGCATAGGTAACAATCCATTCGATAATTCTTCTCATTACCTCTCGTGGGATAAAAAATCCCACAAACAAAGGAATCGTACAGTACAAAATACCATAAAAGCGGACCCATTCTAAAAAAAAAAACGTGCGGAACCTATACTCAAATTGTTCCCTTTTGACAGGAATCAATAGGAAATCTTTGAATCCGATTGGACTTCATTTAAAAAAAGTAGTATATGGATATAGTAAGGAGTATAGTAATTAACAAAACTATTCTATTAGCCTTTTAGCGAAGTTATAAGGAAGAATCTAGGAATTTTTTCTACAGATTATGAAAATTTGAGAAGTTTTGATTGGATTAGGATTCACGGAACAAAAAGAATCAAATAATCACTCTTTCTATGATTCAAATAGAATAAGCACCCCCTTTTTGCTTATTTGCATAGCGTGTATACACCAAAGTATACAATCGAAATAGAAAAATCCGCGGTTTCATTCATGAATTTGTAATCGAGCTGTAAGAAGTTTTCGTTGAGAAATCTTCAACGGATAAGGGGTTTTTTGAATTCCTATCTAACCGGAGTCAAGTAAGTATTAATCTAATCACGTCTAAATAGAATCATATTCTAAAATATATGGGTCGGGCGACCCGTTCCAATTCAGTGTTTAATCCGGTACCATTCTAAACATCAGAATCATAAAAAGAGGGGGTCGTCGTCTTGACAAAACAAACTTGACTCAATATAGCTTTTTTTGTTTTTCATTTTATTGTTATAATCGATTGGTCATACCTATACCGTAAAAAAAAAGAATACTGCAATATTCTAAATGAAATGGATCGCTATTCACCCGTTTTATGGGTAATAATCATAATCATAAGATTATGTAGGAGAGGTGGCCGAGTGGTTCAAGGCGTAGCATTGGAACTGCTATGTAGGCTTTTGTTTACCGAGGGTTCGAATCCCTCTCTTTCCGTATCTTCACCTACATTACGAATCTTATCGCTCGCAATGTATCAAATAAAAATGAAGACTATTATTCGAACCGTTAAACCAGCCCTCTCTTTATCTTTGATATCGATTCACTATTCCTAATTGTATTCTAATTGTAATTGCCTGTGGTACGGAAAATACTGGAAAGAGTAGAGTATTCAGGGCATAAAAAATTCCCCCGATCCATTTAAGATAAGTGAATGGAAGAGGAGAAAAAGGGGAAAAATTCACCGCACCCTTGTTTGGTATTTTAATTAGGTTCAAATCTGACGAGAATAATATTCTACGACTAGCAACTCTTTTATTTTCAAACCAACCCACTCACGATCTATTATTTGATTGACTACTCCTTTATACTGGGAGGAGTCAAGAATCAAATGTTTTGGTCTTGGTAACTTCCATTTCCGATTCCGATGAGGGGATGAATCAAGAGAATTTTGAATCAGCGCTCTGGATTTTTGTTCATCTCTTGTCGTAATAATATCTCGGGGTTTACAGCGATAACTTGGTATATCTACTATACGACCATTAACTAAAATATGTCTATGGTTAACTAATTGTCGGGCTCCTGGAATGGTCGAAGCCATGCCTAATCGAAAAAGGATATTATCCAAACGCATTTCAAGTAATTGTAGTAAAACCTGACCCGTTGAGCCTTTGGCTTTTCCAGCAATACGAACATAGTGGAGTAATTGTCGTTCTGTCAGACCATAATGAAAACGCAATTTTTGTTTTTCTTCTAGACGAATACAATATTGAGATTTTTTCCCAGAACGCGGTGGCGTTCGAGACTCAATTCCGGGCGCATACTTTTTTCTAG